TTACTAGAGGTTTATAACCTTATTTGGATTAAAAGCCCAATGCTATTGCAAGCTTTCTAGTAAGCTTTACTGAGATGTCGGGGTTGGGTCCCATATTTAACGTCATCAGTGTTATCCATTCATTCTGGCGCAACATCTATTAAGTTATGCAAATTAGGGGTGTGGCTAGCATAAGAAGACCAAGAGAGAAGGGTAGAAACCCCTTTCAAGTTAGTTGTATTAAGCGGTCGTAACGTATGCGGGGGTAGGAAGCTCGTACTCAAATAAAGGTAAATGCTAGTGCTGTTGTGGCTCCTGATATTATTAGGGGCGAGACAATTGGGCTGACAGGGAAGGAAAAGAAGAACAAAGCTGTTAGCAGGCTTATTATAATAATATTTATATATTCTGCTATAAAAATAAGTGCAAACAGGCCTCTTCTGTATTCTGTATTAAACCCCGAAACTAGCTCTGACTCTCCTTCTGCAAAATCGAATGGTGTTCGATTAGTTTCTGCGAGAGTTGTGGTGAATCATGTGAATAATAGGGGCAAGCATAAAAGGGAAATAGGAGTTAGTTGGGAATTAAATATGTCATTGAAATTTAATGATGATAACGCGATTAAAGCGGAGAGAAGAATTAGAGTTATTCTCACTTCATATGAAATTGTTTGGGCGATCCCCCGTAATGCCCCTAATAGCGAGTATTTAGAGTTGGATGACCAGCCTGCCCCCAGTGTAGTATAAACATTGATCCTTGATACACATAGAAAGAATATTGTGCCGAATGCTATGAAGAACAGAGGATAGGCGTGAGGGTACAAGATTCATAGAATCAGGGCTAAAAAAAGGCCTGCTGAGGGGGCTATGATAAACGGCACAGTATTAGAAAGGGTGGGTATAGACACTTCTTTTGTGAAAAGTTTGAGCGCATCGGCCAGAGGTTGGGGGAGTCCTGCGATCCCCACTTTATTAGGTCCCTTGCGAATTTGGAAGTAGCCCAGGCCTTTGCGTTCGAGTAGTGTGAAAAAGGCTATAGCTAGAAGGATTATAACATAGGTAATAATAAATATTAAAGTTAGGGAGATTTTCATTATTAAGGGAATAAAATTCATATTTAGAGCTTAAATCTAGTGCACTAATCTGCCACCTTAATTATTTATTATAGGTTGAAGTTTGGAGATTAATATAGGTGTTGTTAAGGTGGGCTGAGAAATCGTGAGGACATAAGCTTAAATATATTAATATAGAAGAAGCTTAAAATTAATATTAATTGAATTAAGTCTTGTAATAAATTTATGGCTGAGGAAGTAGATAAAATTTTACGTCCAAAAATTTATGGGCATTTAGGCACTGTAAGTTAAGACAAAAATCCCGACGGGCCTGTAATAACTCAAGATTTACCCCCCTAAAAGGGCGGCATATAGTATCGGGCAAAAAAAATGGAGGGTTTAAGGCTAAATAAGGTACAAAATTTTAAATATTATAAAAATTATTTTTTGTTATACCCCCCTGTCCCCCCTATATAGGGGGTTTAATATGATATATAGCACAAATTAAATTGGTATATTACACCCCCCCCCCTCCCCACCCCTTAAAAAAATATTAATATAGATATATAAAGGTAATATACCAAATAACAAATATTAATATATAACTATCATAAATGATAGTAAAATATAGTGTAATTTATTGATAAAAGGATTACAAATTACTTATCTTTAATTAATATATAGATATTATAATATCAAAAAAAAAAATACTGCCCTAAAATTTTACAGATAATAGGAGTGTCCTAATTTCTGGCATGAAAAGCCAATGTTTTAGATTAAACTATTATCCGGCCTATCATCACCGGCTAGGGGCCACTGCCTGAATGCAAGTCAGGGGTTCTAATTAAACTAGGTGATGGGCTTATAGACGAGTTGAACGTCTTTGTTGCACTTTCAAGGCGCAAGGTTTCCGCAAACGATAAGCCTAGGAAATATAGTAGTAACTATATATGATGGTCCTAAGCCACCCGCACTTGTCTGCCAATTTCCTATCAATTAAGCGGGGTTGAGTTTTTATTAGATGGATTCTTTTTATTATAGGATAAGTAAAATAGGGTCCTTTCGTACTACTAATTACTTGAGTAAAACGCGGATAGAAACTAACCTGGCTCACGCCGGTCTGAACTCAGCTCATGTAGGGTGTTATGGGTTGAACAAACCCACCTTTTTAAACTTCTGCATTTAAGGGGTACCCTAAGCCAACATCGAGGTGCCAACCCTTCCTGTCAATATGGTCTCTCTAGGAAGATTAGCCTGTTATCCCTATGGTAGTTAATTCTTTTAATCATGTATATGGGTCTTTGGGTAAAAAAAAAGTTGGTTGGGGACGATAAACTTGGTCCCCGATTGCCCCAATCAAACCCTAATTCTATAGGTCCTTAATTGTAGCTAATTTAAGGCACGCTAGGGGCTGGGTAAAACTCAATAGGGTCTTTTTGTCCTGCGTTTTTATGTAAGCATCTTCACTTACAGTTCAATTTACAGGTGCGCGAGAGAGACAGCTGATCTCTCGTGTGTCCATTCATACTAGCCTCCAATTAAAAGGCGAATGATTATGCTACCTTCGCACGGTCAGGGTACCGCGGCCGTTAAAAAATTAATTCACCGGGCAGGATGTACCTCCCATATTATAGACGAGAGGCAATGTTTTTGATAAACAGTCGGAGATCTTATTTGCCGAGTTCCTTTCTCGCGTTTATATTTGAGATTGGGTGGTTTATTGGTAGGGTGTTTATTTGCGAGTATTAATTTTAACATTGTAAGAGATATTAAAGTTTAATATTGATACTTAATGTTTTAGTATTTAATTTATTATTATTCTGTTATAAATTAGATTTCTGTAACGATTTATAGTGGTGGCAGCTTTTAAGCCTACATAAAAGGTGAGTTATAATAAAATAACATATGCCCGAAGAGCTTATCCTCCTGGGGCTTCATTAATAATATATATTATGATAACTTATATTATCTATTTAAGTAACCAGCTATTGCTAGGTGCGGCAGGTATGTAGCCTCTGAACTACCATCTCTTATCCATTTTTTAACATGGAGTAATAGGTTCTTAACAGCGCTAGTTCAGCTCACTCTAGCTTCGGGTTGGGTCTAGACAGATGGGGCCTTGTTAAACCATGATGCAAAAGGTACGAGAGTTAATCTCTGCTGTGTGTTAATAGTATTACCTTTGCAGTACTTTGAGGGGGTAAATAAATCGCCTTTAGGTTGAAGGATGCTTCTATTAGGAAGAGGAATTAATCTGATTAATTTCAAGGTAGATTTTATAAAATCATCTTCTCGGTGTAAGCGAGATACATCTTAATGCTTTACCTTGAGGTACAACTTCCGTTACACCCACTATGTTACGACTTATCCCCCCTTTCGGCGGGAGCGACGGGCGATGTGTGCACACCCCAGATTACCTCATTCTATATAACATATTAGTTTGTATATACTACCAAGTCCTACTTTTAGATGTAAATTATTGAATCTATACGGACTTTTCAAAATGTAACCCATTGTCTCCTAAACATAGGCTGCACTTCGACCTGACGTAGGTGATTTAATCAGATTTGCTTACTAAAACTTTTGCAAGGTAAGCATGCGACGGCAGTACACAGGCTGAGATCAAGTTTAGGTTAGTTACATCGTGGATTATCGGTTTATGAAACAGGTTCCCCTGGTAGGATGGGGCACCGCCAAGTTTTTTAGGTTTCGAGCATGTGCTTTTACTCCCCGGGCTAGATTTAGGGCTTAGGATAAAAGGGTATCTAATCCTTGTTTTGGTCTGAGCTTTCATTTAAGGCGAGGACTTAATGGAGTAGTTAAGATATTGACAAATTGGACCTCTTGGATAGGAGGTTTATGTCCTAGGAATATTCCCGACTGAATTCTCTAGGGCCCATCGTTTAACCGCGATTGCTGGCACGAATTTAATCAGCCCTTGTTTTCCATTTCCGGGTCTTACTGTTGTAATGGTCCTCAGAGTTCATCACTGCAGGCGTGAGGGTACTTGCACATTTTTAATTAGTTTAGTGTAAGCCATTATTAGATTTAATTCAGGATTAATCTGCTGAGATAATAATGGCCTAATCACGGGGTTGCTGGAGCTTGCATGTGTAAGTTAAGGAAGGAAGAGAATTTAATAGCCAAAGTCAAGCTATGAATAATGGGAGAGGACAAACTCATATTTGGGGTATGAACCCAATAGCTTTACTTAGCTTATCCCATTGAGGTGTTTTTTTTAACGGGTGTTAATCTTTTTGCTTGGAAGGCAAATGTACTGGGATACTCAAAAAACGTACTTATATGAATGAGGAAGTTGGGGATTATTTTTGGTGTTATATGTCTATAGTGCTGAAATCGCCTCTTTATTCGGCGGGATTCGATTGGTGTTGATATTTGAAAATTGTGTTTTGCAACGAAAATTTTGGTTTAAGAAAATCGATGTGGCTATTTATAAAAGTGGGACATAGCCATGTATTGGGGTGAGGCGGGTTTGGTAATATATTAATATTATTATGGTTTCGGATTTTATATTTAATATTATTTTGGTGTTGTTATTTATGATTGTAAGCCTTGGTAATTTATACACCTTTAAAGTTGCAGTTTAATGTTGTTTTTCAACTACAAGGCCAAATTCAAGATGTGCAGGAGGAGGGAATTAGAATAATAATAAAGATTGGGATAATGTGAAGGAGGATGATGGTTATATTACGTTGGTTGAAGAGGTTTAAGGAATTGGGGAATAGAGATGGGTGGCCATGTTGCGAGGAGGTATACAGGATTAGTGAGTAGGCTGCCCCTAAAAATCTTAGGATGGCAATCGCGGGCGTGAGTGAAGATGAAATGAATAGGGAGCTTGCGATGAGAATAATTTCCCTGAGAAGATTAATAGTAGGGGGGGCTGCTATGTTTGCTGCAGTGAGAAGGAATCATAGCAGGGTCATTGTGGGGAATAGTGCAAGTATACCTTTTACTAAGTATAGGCTACGTGTTTGGGTTATTTCATATATTATATTAGCAATGGCGAATAGTCCAGACGATCTAAGGCCGTGGGCAATTATTATTAATAAAGCTCCCTCTCAACCTCATGGAGAGTTTGATATGAGTCCGGCTATAAGAATTCCTATATGTCCTACGGATGAGTAGGCGATTAGTGATTTTATATCTGTTTGTCGTAGGCAGATTATACTAGTAATGCAGGCCCCTCAAAGAGCAAGGGAGGAAATGAAGGGGGTCAAGGAAGAGTTTACTCAGATGAATATCCTGGATACTCGTGCAAAGCCATATCTTCCTAATTTTAGGAGAAGGCCGGCAAGAATTATAGATCCCGCTACGGGCGCTTCCACATGGGCTTTGGGGAGTCATAAGTGGGTCATATAAATTGGCATTTTTACTATAAAGGCGGTAATGGTTATAAATCATCATATAGGAATAAGGGGGTGTGAGAGAATTGGTGAGGATCAGTTTAAAATACTAAATGAGAGGTGGAAATTATTATTATATAAGAGTATTATTCTAATTAGTAAGGGGAGTCTAGCAGTAATAGTATATATTATTAGATATATACCAGCTTGTAGGCGTTCAGGTTGGTAGCCTCACCCCAGGATAAGCATGAGGGTGGGGATGAGAGATAATTCAAATATAATATAGAAAGAGAGTATATTGTTTATCAAGAACGCTAGAATTAGAATGATATTTAGTAATATAATGTAAAAGGTGAAGGGTCGAGGGGATTGATTGGAGGTAATAATTTTTGTTCTAGCTAGGATTATAAGGGCGGAGATTCATAGGGTAAGGGAAATTAGGGGGCTGGACAGTGAGTCTAGTGATAAGAAGTAAATGGATTTAGGGGTTATTATGGAATTTCTATTTAATGTTAAAGAATACAAAGCAAGAATTATAAGGGAGCAGGGGGCTGAGGTTCATAGGAGTTTTATGGAGGACTTGGGGAGTAGGAGCAGAGATGAACATATAAATGTAAGTTTTAACATTTTGAGGAAGTTAGTGATGCAATTATATCATTACCGAAGGAGCGTGTTATGAGAACAAGGCAAGCTAGACCAAGGCTTGCTTCGCAGGCACCCATAGTTAAAATTACTAGGGACAAGAAGAGTTCTATTCTAGATACGGAGATAATAAAGGCAAGAAGTATAAGAATTATTCCTTCTAATGCGAGAAGGCATATTAAAATGTGGTGTCGTTGAAGAGCTATAGTGGTGATGGCGGAGATGGTGGCTAAAATAATAAGATTGGATGAGATTGATGTCATAGCTTAAGGAGAATCTTCTCGACCTCTGGTTTACAAGACCAGCGCTGGTTGTCAGCTTCTTAAGCTATCAGGGAGCAACATTGTTGATTTCTGACGTCCAAGGTCAGCGTTTTCTATTACACTACTCTCTGAGTTGCTGGGGAACGCAAAGTTATCTCTGCATCTTCAGTGCAGCGCTTTAATAATTAAGCTACCTTAGCAGTAAATAAGCGAGATAGATAAGAAGATAAGAATAAGAGAAAGGTGGGAGGTGATCAGAGTATTTTGTCATTGCTGGGTTAAAGAGGTTATTTTAGATAGAATGAGATTAATGCCTTGTGCTCTTGAGGATTCAACTCACCCCTGATCTATTACTTTTAGCAATTTATGACTAAGGAATAGAGGGGGTCGAAGAATGTTTTGTGATGAAAGAGGGACAAGGAATCATATAGTCGAGTTGGTTTGACAGTAAGCTGTACTAGTAAGGGAAAGGGCAGAGGGAGAAAGAGAGATTATATACCCTAGAATGGCTCCTGAAATTACTATTATTAGAGGAGAGAGCTTTAGGGACTGAGTTAATACAGGCTCTGCTGAGGGGGCTAGCATTAATCAGTTGATTGCGGCTCCTCCTGAAATTGCACCAAATGATAGAAGGATTATGGGAGTGGTAGTATTATTATCTGAGTCGGAGAGATACTGACATGGGAGACTTATATGGGGGCTAGACAGGGCGCTGAGGGTTAGGCGAACAGAGTAGGCGCATGTAAGGATGGTAGCTAGGACAAATATAAAAATGATAAGGGAGTTTGTAGGGTTAAATAGAGTTAGTTCGATGATAAGGTCTTTAGAGTAGAAGCCTGCTATAAAGGGGAATCCGCAGAGGGCTAAATTGGCTGTTAGAAGGCAGGACATAGTTAGGGGTATTTGATTTATTAGAGCTCCTATAGTCCGGAGGTCTTGGCCATGGTGATGGTTGTGGATTAAAGTTCCGGCACAAATAAATAAGAGGGCTTTAAAGAGGGCATGTGTAATTAGGTGAAAGAACGCGAGGTTAGGCAGGCCGAGGGCAATTGCACTTATTATTACCCCTAGTTGACTAAGGGTAGAGAGGGCAATAATTTTTTTTAGATCGCATTCAGACATGGCTCTTATTCCTGCCATGAGCATTGTAGACGTTGCAATAATTAGAAGGATTCAATTAAATAGGCCGTTGGATGAGAGGAAGGGGTAAAATCGAATTAATAAAAATACTCCCGCCGTAACTAGGGTTGACGAGTGAACAAGGGCTGAGACGGGGGTTGGGGCCGCCATTGCAGCTGGTAATCATCTTCTGAAAGGTATTTGAGCTCTCTTAGTTATTGCGGCCAGTGTAATAGATATAATAATTATGGGGGATAGGGGCGAAAGTCATATATTTATGATATTTCAGTGGCCGGAGCTTAGGGTCCATCCAATTCTGAGGAGGATCATTACGTCCCCAATCCGATTAGTTAGGGCAGTAATTATACCTGCTGCAAGAGACTTGGGGTTTTGGTAATAGATAACTAGGATGAAAGATACTACTCCAAGCCCATCTCATCCTAGAAGAAGGGCTATTATGTGGGGAATAAAAATTAAGAAGTTTATCGAAAGAACGAATAGAATAATAAGAATGATGAATCGTTTAATAAATGGGTCTTCTTTTATATAAAAGTCTCCGAATTGAAGGACATTTGCTGTAATAAAAAGGACTGCACAGGAGAAAAGAGTTCCTATGGGATCAATAATAATAGGAATTGTAATTTCAGTAGAAGCTAGGGTTAAAATAGATCATTCAATGATAATTGTTTTGGTGAATATTAAGGACCATAAAGCCAGGGGGAGTAATAGGGAAAGAAGTGAGGATCAAATGAGTATGAGGGCTACTGTTGAGGAGGGGGAGAAAGATTTTGATATGAGTTGTAAGGAGAATGAGGGTAACATGATCTAGAGCCTATGGGCATCATTGAAATCACAATTCAACGTTTTGGTTAAACTATCTAGATAAAAGGAGAAGAGGTGCTAGTCTTCATATACTGGGCCGAAACCAGTAGGCTCTGGGCGTCCTTTTAAAATATTATGATGTGGGGTGTTCATCGGCGTAAAGAGTTAGGAGAAGGCAGAAAATATATCCTTGGATGAGGCAAATACCGACTTCAAAAATAATGTAGAATGTTTGGACTATGAACAGGCTGATAAATCTGATTATAGAAGAGAATAGTCCAGCCCTAGCATAAACTCCGGCGAGTCTAAGAATGATGTGGCCGGCAGTCATATTGGCGGCAAGCCGAAAAGAGAGGGTGATAGGACGAACAGAGATTCTTACGGTCTCAATTATAACTAGGAAGGGATTTAGGATGTCGGGGGCTCCTCCTGGGAGTAGACTGGCGGCTCATGTAGATGGGGCGTGAGTTACTGCAGAGGCAATTAATGACAGTCATAGAGGGAGGCCAAGTGTAAGGGTCATAAGAAGGTGTCTGGAAAATCTAAATGAGTATGGGATCAGTCCTATAAGGTTTGTTGACATAATTAGAATGAAGAGGGCAGTAATTATATTCGAAAATCCTTTTAGTGTTGATCCGAGGGTGCGGTTGGATTGCGAGTTTATAATATCAATTGGATAGGTGGATGTAATTATATATATTGAAGGAGATAATCAGAAGGAAGGTGTAATTATAGCGAGGGGGGCTAAGACTAGAATTCAAAATGTTGACGGGTATCGTTGGCCGACAAGAGTTGTGAATGGATCAAACGACGAGAAAATGTCTGTTATCATCAAGGTTTGGAAATAATTCCATTTATAGCTTTGAAGGCTATTAGTTTAATTTAACTTAAAACCTTAAATAGATATAATTCGTTCTCAGAGCTTAGCGACAATAGGGTTAATTAGGAGGAAGAAGAAGTATGCTGCGGTAAAAATTTGTCCTATTCAGTCGAAAGGGGCTTCTACTGGCCGGGCACCAATTCAGGTTAGAAGTAGTGCATTTGATACCATAATTCAGAAAAGGACTTGGTTGGCGGGGTAGAAGGCATTGCCTCGAGACTTTTGTTTATTAATCATTGGCAGGATTAAAAGAATTAGGAGAGCCGAGAATATCGCGACAACTCCTCCTAATTTATTGGGAATAGAGCGAAGGATGGCGTAGGCTCATAGGAAATATCATTCTGGTTTAATGTGAACTGGGGTTACGAGGGGGTTAGCAGGGATAAAATTTTCCGGATCTCCGAGAAGATTGGGGGAGAATATGGCGATTAAGGCCAGGGATATTAGTAGGATAACAAAACCAACAGTGTCTTTAACTGTGTAGTAAATGTGGAATGGGATTTTTGATGAGTTTGAGTTTATTCCTAGGGGGTTATTTGATCCTGTTTGATGTAAGAATAAGAGATGAAGCATGGACAGGGCCGCAATCACGAACGGAAGGAGGAAGTGAAGGGCGAAGAATCGATTAAGAGTTGCGTTGTCCACAGCGAATCCCCCTCAAAGTCATTCCACAATGGTTTTGCCCACATATGGAATGGCAGATAGGAGGTTTGTAATTACAGTTGCTCCTCAGAATCTTATTTGTCCTCAGGGCAGGACATACCCCATAAATGCCGTTCCTATGGTGGCGATAAGGATAATAACACCAATATTTCAGGTTTCTAGGAATAAATAGGATCCGTAGTAGATTCCTCGTCCTACATGAAGGTAGAGACAAATGAAGAATCAGGATCCTCCATTAGCATGAAGGTTGCGCAGGAGTCATCCATAGTTGACGTCTCGTGAGATATGAGCTACAGAGCTGAATGCAAGGTCTACATGGGGGGTATAATGTATAGCTAGAAAAAGTCCAGTAACAATTTGGATACCTAAACAGAGGCCTAAAAGGGAGCCAAAGTTTCATCAGATAGATAAATTAGAAGGAGCGGGCAAGTCATATAAACTCCCCCTAACAATTTTAAGGACTGGGTGGGTTTTACGTATAGGTTTAAACATAGAAATTAAACGGGCGAAGGGGGCCTGCCGATGACTGGGAGATTTTAACAACTGCGACTAGGGCAAGGAATAGGATTAGTCCTAGGATAAGGAGAATGGGGATATTTTGCTGGGAGAACAATACTCAGATAGACGGGCTGTTAGAAGTGATGGAGTTAATAATAGGAGTTTTAAGAGGTAGTGGCAGAGCCAGGAGGGTAAGAAGGAGTAAAGTTAGAGAAGGCTTTATTTTTATTTCTTGATTAGGTTGAATTGCTGCGAAATAAGCAAATATAACAAGTATTCCACCAATATAAATCAAGAAAATGATAAATCCAAATCATGAGTAGGTTGCCGAGCCTAGGGTGGATGATGTGAGCAGAGCTAAAATTAAGATCCATGCTCCAAGTGATACTGGGGTTGTGGCTAGAATAATAGATAGGCCGAACGAGACTATAAGTAGGGTAAGGGAATAGATTATCATTTATAAGTGAAAGAGTTGAACTTTATCTTGTAGCTTCAAAGGCTATCGTGCACCATACACTAACTTATAAAGATCCTCATCAGTAAATACATAAGTAGAGGAAGATTCATACAACATCTACGAAGTGTCAATATCAGGCTGCGGCTTCGAATCCGAAGTGATGTCCTGGTGAAAAGTGATGGGCCAGGACTCGTAGTAGGCAGACTGCTAGGAAGGATGATCCAATTAGAACGTGAAGGCCGTGGAATCCCGTGGCCACAAAGAATGTTGATCCGTAAACTCTGTCGGCGATAGTAAATGGGGCTTCATAATATTCGGCTGCTTGGAGGGCGGTGAAATAAACTCCAAGGGCGACTGTTATTATTAGGCCTTGAATTGCTCCTTTTCGGTCTCCTTCTATAAGTCCGTGGTGGGCTCATGTGACAGTTACTCCTGATGCAAGGAGAACAGTAGTATTAAGAAGGGGTACAGAAAACGGATTAATAGGATCAATTCCTGCTGGAGGTCATATGCAGCCGAGCTCTACTGCTGGTGCGAGACTTCTATGAAAAAAAGCTCAGAAAAAGGCAAAGAAGAAGAGAACCTCTGAGGTGATAAATAGAATTATACCTCATCGTAAGCCTTTGGTTACAGGGGAGGTGTGATGTCCAAGGAATGTTCCTTCTCGCACAACATCTCGTCATCATTGAACTATGGTTAAAAGAATAATTAAAAGTCCTATAAGTATACAAATTATTCCTCGTCCGTGGAATCATCTTGTTAAGCCGATAGTAAGAACTAGGGCTCCAATAGAGCCAGTTAGAGGTCAGGGACTAAATTCAACTAGGTGGAACGGTTGTCGTATCATTAATAAGGGGTAATTAAATCCGTTAAAAGATCTACAGTCTTTCGCCTATTAACTCGGCCACCTTATCAAGATCAGTGTCAGGTATAGGATTTTAAAGAGGATTCTTTTTTAAGAGAGGGAATGGAAGGGATTTGGTGTCATCAGAGGATTCTTATAATGGTTGATAGTATAAGTCAAAAAATTACTGGTATTAGTAATCATCTAGCAGGGGAAAGATGGGGCATTGAGAGGCGCTCCTTGGAGCAACTTAGGGCTGACAATCCTATATTATAATATTTAACTAGCTTCTCAAGAAATTAAATAGGTTCTCCATATGATGAGAGTCATGAGGTATATGATTTTATGGATACAGCTTCAATTGCAATAGGTATGAAAGAGTGATTTGCTCCGCAGATTTCTGAGCATTGACCATAATAAATCCCTGGGCGGCTGATTGTGAATCCTATCTGGTTTAGTCGTCCTGGGATGGCATCTGCTTTTACACCTAGTCTAGGGATGGTTCATGAGTGAATAACATCTGCTGCTGTAACTAGAACCCGAATTTCTACTCCTATTGGAAGAACAGCGCGGTTATCTACTTCTAGAAGTCGGTAGTCTCCCGGTTTAAGGTCTGATGTTGGAATTATATAGGAATCGAATTCTAGGTTGAAGTGATCGGAGTACTCATAACTTCAATATCATTGGTGCCCGATTGATTTAAGTGTGACCACAGGCTCAGCTACTTCGTCTATTAGATAGAGTAGGCGGAGGGAAGGTAGGGCGAGGAAGAGGAGAGTTAATGCTGGTAGGACTGTTCAAATAGTTTCTACTCATTGGGCTTCTAAGATATTGCGGCATGAGAGTTTATTTGTTATAAGAGTAAATATAGCGTATCCTACAAAGGTAATAACCAATCTTAAAATTAATATAGCATGATCGTGGAAGGCGATCAGTATAGATATAATAGGGGATGCAGCGTCTTGAAATCCTAATTGGCCTCATATTGACATCTAGATAGGCTGCGTAGCAGCAGGGGGCTAATTAACAGTTAGGTGCCTAATTGGCTTCTATCTAAAGGAATTATAATTATTGGAGTTTCTGGCATATTGTGGAAGTTAAGGGGCAGTAAGTCTTGTCATTCTAAAGATGAGGGCTGGTGAGAGGATCTAATTACTGGTCGTTGTGAGATTAGGGCTTCTCAGAGAAGGAAGATAAATAGCAGTAGAGCAATAAATGAAATTATAGATCCGATGGATGATACTACATTTCACTTAGTAAAGGCGTCAGGGTAGTCAGAATATCGTCGTGGTATTCCTGCTAGGCCTAGAAAATGTTGTGGGAAGAAGGTAAGGTTTACTCCTACAAATATTAGGAAAAAGTGGACTTTTGCTCAACGCTGATGTAATGTCAGGCCTGATAGAAGGGGGAATCAATGGTTGAATCCCCCAAAAATAGCAAAAATAGCTCCTATAGAGAGAACATAGTGGAAGTGGGCAACTACATAATAAGTGTCATGAAGAATAATATCAATTGATGAGTTAGCAAGAACAATTCCTGTAAGGCCTCCGACTGTAAATAAGAAGATAAAACCGATAGCTCATAGGATTGGAGTTTCGTATTTAATACGCCTACCGTAGAGGGTTGCTAGTCATCTAAATACTTTGATTCCGGTGGGCACAGCAATAATTATAGTAGCAGAGGTGAAGTATGCTCGGGTGTCTACATCTATGCCTACTGTGAACATGTGGTGTGCTCACACGATGAATCCTAAAATACCAATACCAAGTATGGCGTAAATTATTCCTAGAGTGCCAAATGACTCTTTTTTACAAGAGTAATGTATAACAATATGGGAAATTATACCGAATCCTGGAAGAATTAGAATATATACTTCTGGGTGTCCGAAGAATCAGAAAAGATGTTGGTATAAGATAGGATCTCCTCCTCCTGCGGGGTCGAAAAAGGAGGTATTGATATTACGATCGGTGAGGAGTATAGTGATGGCCCCTGCTAGAACTGGGAGACTAAGAAGGAGGAGGACAGCGGTAATTTTTACTGATCATACAAATAAGGGCACTCGTTCTAGTCGGTAGCCCTTAGATCGTATATTAATGACTGTAGTAATGAAGTTAACTGCTCCGAGAATTGATCTAACTCCTGCTAAATGAAGAGAAAAAATAGCCAGGTCTACAGAGGGTCCGGCATGAGCAATATTTCTTGCTAAGGGGGGATAAACTGTTCATCCGGTTCCTGCTCCCTTTTCTACGGCCGCGGACCTGAGTAGAAGAGTTAATGACGGGGGAAGGAGCCAGAATCTTATATTATTTATTCGGGGGAAGGCCATATCTGGTGCTCCAAGTATTAGGGGGACTAATCAATTACCAAACCCTCCGATTATTACTGGTATAACCAGGAAGAAAATTATTAAGAAGGCGTGAGCAGTTACAATGGTGTTATATAATTGGTCCCTGCCTAAAAGGGCTCCAGGCTGTCCTAATTCGGCCCGGATTAAGAGTCTTATTGAGGTTCCGAGGAGGCCGGATCAGATGCCAAAAATAAAATATAGTGTACCAATGTCTTTATGATTTGTGGAGAATAGTCATCGCATAAATTAAAATGGGTTGAAGTAGTGGAAGAGTTATAGAGCCAGTCAAGGTTAGTATGGTTAACAACTTGTTTGGCGAAAATAAGTTAAATGATACTGGGGATTTAGATATTACTAAGTTTAGAAAAATATTAAGATAGTAAAAAAGGTTTATTAATGACCCCATAATTAGGGTTAAAGAAAGAAGAGTTAGGGTATGTTCTGTGAGGGCAGACAAGACTAGTCACTTGGGCAGAAAGCCTAAAAGGGGGGGAATCCCTCCTAATGAAAGAAGGAGCAGAGCGACGCATAATATATTTGCTGGTGAATAATGGGCTAGTTTATGGTTTATTATAGTTTGGCTACTTGATCTTAAAAGGAGAGCTGATATTAAGCACATAGTAATAATAATATAAATAGAAAAGTATATTAGGGTTATTTTTGATGAAATCAGTATAGAAGCAGTTATTCATCCTATGTGTCCGATAGATGAATATGCTAGAAGCGGCCGTAGAAGGGTTTGATTTAGGCCTCCAATTCCTCCAGTTAAGGCCCTGATCATGGCGACAAGCGAAAGAAGGATAAATGAGTGAGGTATAACAGTTTTAATTATTAGTATTATGGGGGCTAGTTTTTGTCATGTAGCTAGAATAATACATATGGGCCACCTCAGACCTGATATAACTTGGGGCAATCAAAAATGAAGGGGCGCTAGGCCCAATTTAATTATTAGTCCGGCGATTATGATTAGGGATGTAATTTTTATGGGGACTGAGTGCAAGAGGGATGTTGAGGCAGCAGCACCTAAGAGGAGAAGGCCTCTTCCTATGGCCTGTACTAAGAAATATTTTATAGCTCTTTCTGTTTGGAACCTTTCTGAATTGAAGGTTATAAGAGGGATGAACGAGAATAAGTTAATTTCAAGGCCAAGTCAGACATAAATTCATTGCCTGGCAGATAGGGCTATGAGGGAGCCGGAGATTAAGAAGATTGAAAATATAATGGTGAAGGGCATGATAGGTGACATAGAAAGGGGAAAGGAATTGAACCTCTCTTGCGCAAGATTAGAAGTCTAGCGAAGTGTCTTCACCCCTCTCTTTTATTCTGTTCAGTCTAAGGAGCCTTCATTTCATTCGTGAAGGAGTCCTAGTATAAGAATAATCAGGAATAGAAGAGCTCCGGAAATTGTTCTAATAAGAGGAAGAAGATCGAGAGTGAGCGGGAGAGGTATGAGAAGAGCAATTTCAATATCAAAAACTAAAAAGATAACAGCTAAGAGAAAGAATCGTAGGGAGAATGGGATCCGAGCGGATCTTTTAGGGTCAAATCCACATTCGAATGCTGACCTTTTTTCTCGGTCTATGAAGGAGCGTGATGATAGTAGAGTGGTAGCAAGTAGAATAACAACAGGGAAAATGATAGCAATAATAAGCGCAAGAAGGGAGTGTCTCAT